GGTTGAATAAAAATTACATTAATCATTTGATTCGATATAATTGCTATGCTTAGTGTGTGATTCGTTGGTTTTTTTAGGGTTATAGTCAAAAAAAAAAGACCAGCCCATAGTATGAACTAATAACCAACTCATCGTTTCGCATTATCTGGATAATAAAGAACCAGTCGAGATATGATATATTGGTCATATCATTGTAGCAACTGAAATGTTTTTTATAAAAAAAACCAATTTGATTATGAGTTGTGAAAAAATAACAATATAAAGTAAAGTATGTGGATAAATGGAACGGTGAGAGAAAGAGAGAAAAAAAATAAAAAATTAATGATATAGAATATAGAATTCCTAATATGTAAGGTCAATAATTCATCTCATAAAGCATTAATACTAATTGATCCCTAATTAAACAAAATTGTTCTATAACAATAAAAAAATAAAGAGCCCCGAGTCAATAAAGACTAAGAGGATTGACTCAAGAACAAATTTAATATAAGGGCTCCGTTGTAGAAGTTAGACCTAACCATTAATCGCGAAGCGATGAGAACGACAGAACCCGTGATTGCATAAGATTCTATTGAAAACGAATCCTAATGATTCATTGGGTAGGATGGCGGAACGAACTAGGACCCAATTCATTTATTATGAAAAGTCATGTCATGAACTAATCCTATAAAACTGAATATAATATTAAATAGAGTAAATATTCGCCCGCGAAAATTTTTATTTTTCGGATTTAAAAATTGCAGTCGATCCAATATGCTAATAAAAGGAAAAACAAAATAAAGATTCGTTAAACCTTATAATTATAATAAAACGAATTTTATATAAATATAAATCGAATGAATTTTTAGTTATATCTCAAAAAAAGGATAGACAAATTTCTAATAGATTTTCAAATACTCTTTTGATTTAATATATTTTATTTTTTTTTTTCAATATATTATTTATTAAATAGAAAATAGATAATAAATAGATAAATATTATCTTAGAATCCTTTCATTCGCGAGGAGCTGGATGAGACGAAACTATCATGTCCAGTTCTGTAGTAGAGATGGAAGTAATAAATAACCATCAACTATAACCCCAAAAGAACCCGATTCCGTAAACACCATAGAGGAAGAATGAAAGGAATATCTTATCGAGGTAATTGTATTTGTTTCGGTAGATATGCCCTTCAAGCGCTTGAACCCGCTTGGATTACATCTAGACAAATAGAAGCAGGACGAAGAGGAATGACACGAAATGCACGCCGCGGCGGAAAAATATGGGTACGCATATTTCCAGACAAACCAGTTACAGTAAGACCTACAGAAACACGTATGGGTTCAGGAAAAGGATCTCCCGAATATTGGGTAGCTGTCGTTAAACCAGGGAGAATACTTTATGAAATGAGCGGAGTACCAGAAAATATAGCCAGAAAGGCTATTTCAATAGCGGCATCAAAAATGCCTATACGAACTCAATTCATTATTTCAGGATAGGAATGTAGAACCAAAAGAAAGAGGTTTTTCGGACGAAAAAAAACAATTGCAGGTTTATTTTTTTCTTTTGAAAAAACAATATTTCTTTTTTTTTTACGTCGCCTTTTGCATTGTTTGCATTGAAAGAACAGATAAAAATGATATGATTCAACCTCAAACCCATTTGAATGTAGCGGATAACAGCGGAGCCAGAAAATTGATGTGTATTCGAATTATAGGAGCCAGTAATCGACGATATGCTCAAATTGGTGACGTTGTTGTTGCTGTAATCAAGGAAGCAATACCAAATACGCCACTAGAAAGATCAGAAGTGATCAGAGCCGTAATTGTACGTACTTGTAAAGAACTCAAACGCAACAATGGTATGATAATACGATATGATGACAATGCTGCGGTTGTTATTGATCAAGAAGGTAATCCAAAAGGAACTCGAATTTTTGGGGCAATTGCCCGGGAATTAAGACAGTTAAATTTCACTAAAATAGTTTCATTAGCACCTGAAGTATTATAAGATGAGGCCATAATACAGTTTTACTGTTTATATTATAGTATTTGAATGAACTTGATTAATTAGTATTAGTAGATTGGTTGTGTCGCACGTATATGCCCTTAATAATTCAGAAATAATTCCAAAAGAGCATGTTGATTATATCAAAATTCGGGGACAACAAAAATCTTAGTTTATTATGAGTAAAGACACTATTGCTAACCTACTAACCTATATACGAAATGCTGACATGAATAAAAAAAGAACAGTTCGAATACCATATACTAACATCACTGAAAGCATTGTTAAAATCCTTTTACGAGAAGGTTTTATTGAAAAGACGAGGAAACATCAGGAAAGCAACAAATATTTTTTAGTTTTAACCCTACGACATAGAAGAAATAGGAAAGGGCCAGATAGAACTATTTTAAATTTAAAGCGGATCAGTCGACCTGGTCTACGAATCTATTCTAACTATCAACGAATCCCGAAAATTTTAGGCGGGATGGGGATTGTAATTCTTTCTACTTCTCAGGGTATAATGGCAGACAGAGAGGCTCGACTAGAAGGAATCGGTGGAGAAATTTTGTGCTATATATGGTAGGTAATCTTTATGATATCCGAATTATATACAGAACTTTGATATTTGTGAAACAAGAGTAAAAGGTGGGTTTCTACTATTTTGTCCCCCACATTAGTTGATACCTCAAGCGAAAGAACAAAAATAGGTTCATTTCGGTTTAATTTCTGAATCACTTCCCAACGCTATACTCTTGGTTTGGTTCGGTTAGATAATGAAAATCTGACTCTACATTATGTTTCAAAAAGGATTCGACATAATTTTTTTATACATCTACTACCAGTAAATAGAGTCAAAATTGAGTAAAGTCATTATGATTCAACCGGGGGACGTATAATTTATCGACTCTGAAACAAAGATTAGAATGATTAGTGATTATGAGGTTTTCTCAATTTCAACATTCATTTCATGGAGATTCATGGAGATCGAATACAATTCGAAATTAAAATTAAAAATTTCAAGAAACTTATTTTCTTCCAATAAAATAAAGAGATTCAGAATTAAGTTAAGGAATAACAAATATGAAAATAAGAGCCTCCGTCCGTAAAATTTGTGAAAAATGTCGACTGATCCGTAGGCGAGGTCGAATTATAGTAATTTGTTTCAACCCCAGACATAAACAAAGACAAGGATAATTTTTAGAAAAAAAGGGGAGTCTCTATAAATCTAAAGTACCCCAACGTCCAAATAAATAAAAAAAAAAAAAAACAAAGGATCTGTTTTGACATGAAATGGATATATCCATATATCTCTGACTTAAATTTATGAGATGATAAAAAATGGCAAAACCTATACCAAGAATTGGTTCACATAAGAATAGACATATGGGTTCACGTAAAAATACGCGTAGAATACCAAAGGGAGTTATTCATGTTCAAGCAAGTTTCAACAATACTATTGTAACTGTTACAGATGTACGTGGGCGGGTAATTTCGTGGTCCTCCGCCGGTACTTGTGGATTCAAGGGTACAAGAAGAGGGACACCGTTTGCCGCTCAAACCGCAGCAGGAAACGCAATTCGAACAGTAGTAGATCAAGGTATGCAACGAGCAGAAGTAATGATAAAAGGCCCGGGTCTCGGAAGAGATGCGGCATTAAGGGCTATTCGTAGAAGTGGTATACTATTAAGTTTCATACGAGATGTAACTCCTATGCCACATAACGGCTGCAGGTCCCCTAAAAAAAGGCGTGTATAAAAATAAACATTGAAGATATTTCAAGAGAAATAAATAATTCAATGATTTGATCAAATAAAATTACTATGGTTCAAGAGAAAATAATAGTATCTACTCGGCCACTACAGTGGAAGTGTGTGGAATCAAGAGCAGACAGTAAGCGTCTTTATTATGGACGCTTTCTTCTGACTCCACTTATGAGAGGACAAGCTGATACAATAGGCATTGCGATGCGAAGAGCTTTACTTGGAGAAATAGAAGGTACATGTATCACACGCGCAAAATCCGAGAAAATACCACATGAATATTCTACCATAGTGGGTATTCAAGAATCCGTACATGAAATTTTACTGAATTTGAAAGAAATTGTATTGAGAAGCAATCTGTATGGAACCCGTGATGCGTCCATTTGTGTCAAGGGTCCTGGATATGTAACTGCACACGATATCATCTTACCACCTTCCGTGGAAATCGTTGATAAGACACAGCATATAGCTAACTTAACAGAGCCAATTACTTTGTGTATTGAATTACAAATCGAGAGGAATCGCGGATATCGTATAAAAACACCAAATAATTTTCAAAGCGAAAGTTATCCTATAGATGCTGTATTCATGCCTGTTCGAAATGCAAATCATAGTATTCATTCTTATGTGAATGGAAATGAAAAACAAGAAATACTTTTTCTCGAAATATGGACAAATGGGAGTTTAACTCCTAAAGAAGCACTTCATGAGGCCTCCCGAAATTTGATTGATTTATTTATTCCCTTTTTACATGCAGAAGAAGAAAACTTCCATTTAGAAAACAATGAACCCAAAGGATATTTGCCCCTTTTTAATTTTCATGGTAGATTGGCTAAACCAAGGAAAACGAAAAAAGAAATAGCATTGAAATTTATTTTTATTGACCAATCAGAATTGCCCCCCAGGGTATATAATTGCCTCAAAAAGACTAATATCAATACATTATTAGACCTTTTGAATAACAGTCAAGAAGACCTTATGAAAATTAAAGATTTTCGCAGAGAAGATGTAAAACATATAGTGGACATTCTAGAAATATAAAACCTTTTCACATAAATTTTAATTAGTTTTGAATGGTTAACACAATCCATATACACAGACTCGGAATATATCCAAAATTTAACTGACTAAACGTATAAACGTATCTAGGGAAAATTCCCCTTGAGGCGACTATTCCCTAGATACACGCATCGTGATTTTTTTATTTCAAAATTGAATCAATTTAAAAAAGACCTAAAGTTAGGGATTTATCAA